CGTTGTTGTGGAATAAGAAGCCTTCGTATCTTAATGCACGTATTGAATTTATTCGCAGCTATTAGACCGGGATCCACTTTTTTGGGAATATGAGTCGACGCAATAACAAGAATATTGCTATTGGAGGATCTTTCACAATCCCTGGAGAGATGGTTCACTAATAGACCGAGGGATAAGTAATTCGACGCATCCAGAGACAGATCATGAATGTTTGGAATCCATAGTATGCAAGGAGACATTGCTTTTGCTAATTCGAGTTGAAAGGTGATATAAAAGCGGTCTACCATATCCACCTCCTCATTCGTCATAGTTAGCAGCTCCCCATCAATATCCTCACTATCCTCACTATCATCAATATCCTCAATATCCTCACTATGATGAGTATGATGAGCACCACTATTATCAAAAATATCCTCACCATCACTATCATCATAAATATCCTCAAAAAATTGAGGCCTTTCATCCAGGAACTTGTTCGGAACTACTGTAATGAAAGGAAGATAGGAGTTTGTCGCTAGGTATTTGACCAAATAGGATCGTCCAGTTCCTATAGAACCTATCACTAAAATACCCCTAGAGGGGGATAGGCCTAAGCGGAGTGAAAAGGGTTTTCCATGAGATGGGAAATGAAAACTATTAGCCCCAAACGAGGTTTGTGAATAAGTGATTGTCTGATAATGCGCAAGGAATACTCGTCTTTCTGCTAAAGAGGGTCTATGAAACTCATAATTCATTAGATACTTTTTATGAATGTCAACTAAGTATCGTAAGTAAACCGATCCTGGTTGTTCAATCATTTGATAACTAGAACCATTCTTTGATAAATGATCACTATCAGTCAGACTCCATAGAATTTTATCAATCCTTTTTTCTTTCCTTAAGATGGAGAACTGAACCAAGAATTCTCTTTCGGCATCATCAATCGAATCAGTATTCGCGACCCAGGATTCGATCTTATCATCAATCCAACCACTGTTCACATTTTTTCTTTTTCTTAGTAATGAATAGATCTCTTTACTTGTACGACTTAGATGTCTCGTATTTCTCGAAAAAGTGATTCGATTGATGGGATTGGGTATGATACTTAGGAAATCGATGATATCAATGAGATTGATATTCCAATATTTCTTCTTAGAAGGTATTGATTTGACCCCATAAGCGGGACCACCACCCGATAGCATCTTGCCGCCAAAAGCCCGTATTTCTTCTAGAAAATATCCTAAAGCAGCTAGAAAGAGATTCTTTAACCAGAAAGAATTCAGTTCAGATGTAGGATACCTATCCAGAAGTTTTCGCAACTCAATCATGTATGATGGAATCATCAAAGATTTGATCTTTTCCAACTCTGTCTGTAACTCCCTAGAGGCTCGGGAAACAACGAGAAGATGTCTACGAACGATATATCCAGCAACAAGAAGAAGGAAAAGGATTGAATAGAGCAACTCCCGAACATTTGGTGATCCCGGAAATTCCCATATCAATGAAACGGGTGACTCATTATCTCGACGAAGCATTTCTTCGGACAGAAGAAGATTATGTAAACACTTACTCGAAATCTCGCTTATCAGATTCCTTTGTGGAAGAAGAATCTCCCGCAATTTGTTCTGAAGAATTGGCCATGATATATCTATATCTAATCTATCTATAATATCTTCAAAAAGGGATAACAATTTTTGACTGCTACTTAGTATCGCTATCCTCAATAGGTCTGAATTATATACTTTTTTGAAAGTATCTAAAAGAATGAAATTGAGATATTTGTACCCTGTCGAAGTAAAGAACCATGGCATATATGTTTGAAACATATTTGAGAGAGTTGAAAAAGCACTATAGGTTCTATACATCTGCCCTTCCTCAACGCATTTATTTAGATAAAGACTCCGTTTTTTCCTCTTTTCGGATGGTAATAAATATTTCTCAGAGTCAATCAAACCCATCTTTGAATTGAAATTGAGAAACTGATGCAAGTTCTTCCCTTCTGAATCAGATGGATTCATATCTGAAAGAGCTTGACAATAAATTCTTTCAAAATTGACTAATTGTCCCTCTCTTAGAGGTGTTCCAAAAATGTCTGCGATCGAGTAAAGAGCTCTACGAACGAATGGAGCGGATCGAATTGGAAAATGAAAAGATTTGTCCAAGTTATCCGGTTCGGCACCACTCGGCGGAAAATTCTTAGGTATGCATATCTTAGATACCTGTGACTCGATCGGTGAAATAGTATCTTTTTCCAAAAAAACATCTTTTTTTTTACCGACGTGCAAAGAAAATATTTTGTTGCGAATGAAAAAGATATTGAGGAATTGTCCATACGTAAGATCATAATTATTGATAGGGGTCCTTTCCACATAAAAAGGGAATCCTTTGTTACAATAGAACCAGAAGTGATGTGGATTATTCAAGAATCGAAGTCGATTTGCTTTATAAAAAGAGGATATCAATGAACTTCTATGAAATGGTTTCACGGGATTCAGCCAATTGTCTCGATCGTGGGATATCATTGAGAAATAGGAATCGGTCTTCTCAAAAGATTTCCTGCGATTTTTTCTAGTATGGAATGAGTCAATCATCCACTTCGGTATCTTATTGAACAAAAACGGTGATACTCTTCCTCCATTGATCAAGAATTTCGATTTTTGGGAAGTATCATGATCATCCAATAAGAAGGGTTTCAATTTATTCAAATGAACGATTTGAAGACCTATTGATTCTAACAACTGATTGAAGCGTTGATCAGTTGGACCCTTCAACTCATAGATGTGGATCTCGGACCTATGAATGGGGCTATTCCCGATACTCACAAAGAAAAAAGGAAGTGACCTAAACAAAAAGAAAAGAAGCGACTTGGACAAATTGGACAAATAGGACAAAAGGGGAAGTAACTTCGACAAAAGGAAACGAAGTGACTTAGAAGGATCTTTTTTGTCGAAAAATTCCGACCAATACCAATCAATTTTTTCGATAACCTCAGACCAATCAATTTTTTTTTTGATAACCTCCGACCAATCAATTTTTTCGATAACCTCAGACCAATCAATCAAATATTGATTAATACCTAATCGATCGAAGACTACTTGAAAACGGCTCTTCTGCTCAGAAACGAAATGTTCCAAATCCTCCTGGAAACTCTTGCTCCCATTGGACCATTTGTATCTATATGCATCAGGATCCCGATTCATGGATCTCTCGCTTCGAGAAATAAGAGGATCGAACCATTTCTTATGACTCTTTTTCAAATTCGATAAATGTTGGTTGATCGTAAATTTCCTTTGAGTTCTCTGATTCAGAGTATCATTTCCTATTTGATCCCTTTGAATTCCGTATTCGAAGTTGCAATCGGATCTATTCATTAAAAAGAATCGATTTGATACATTTCTTATGTACCCATGGATGCTATATTGGATTGGAATCAGATTTTGGATCAATCTATGTTGATTGAATGCCTTCAGTATGGTGTTGATAGCAAATACCACTCTTTTTGGTTTTGGATCTTCCAAAGCATTCCCGCAGGAGATCTGGACCCCTTTTTTTCTGATCCTTCGATAAAAAGATTCATTTTCTTCAGAAAACATAGGAGGTAGAACCAATAAAGATTTCTTTGTCGATTCATCCCTGGAGTTGAATACCTCGTTCAAGAATTTTTTTTGATCCAATCCGCAGGAATCAATAGAAAAGGCAAAACCCTTATGATACACCAGATCCGGCTCGGTTATTGATAGAGTGAATAGATCTGCCACTCCTTGAAATCTCTCTTCTGATTCAAAATCGTGGCGCCCCACGTATCCTCCCCTCTTCCGGTCATGGAATAGATGAAATAAATCAAAAAATGGATTTTGGTTCAAGAATGAAATCTTGTTGGAACTGCCCATATCCGGTTCATCCTTCGGAACCCTATCACATCCCGGATTTGATGCAATAGGATGAATTGTGACGGTATTTTGTAAATACGCAATTATCTTGAATATATCAATGATTTCTTTTTTTTCCGATCGCCGGGATGGGACAAAAGAAAGATCTTGTTGTTTCTTCAATAATTTCTGATCTCTGGTGGACCTCTTAGTAGGATTCGAACCCAGATGAAGTTCTGACCATCTGTCAGAGAAAAAAGAACGAATTGATCTTGTAGGATTCCCAAGAAATTCTTCGATTTCTTCCGGAAGCGGATGATTATTCATCTGCTTCTCACGTTCCGTGAATAGCCGGGACATTGAGGAATCTCCAGAAAGGCTTTTCGGGAATCGGTCTGATTCTATCTCTGCTCCTTCCGTTTGAAGAAAGGAAGGATCCCAAAGAATCGACCCTTCTTTTTGAATCTCTCTTTGATTGATCCATGTGTGATATTCCGAATCCTTATTACGAATGGAATCGAAATGATCTATGGATTGATCAAAAGATCCTTTCAATTGGCTAGAATCCCTTACTTGAACGAAATTAGATCTTGTGGAATCATATTGCATATTTGACGATACATTCCATACCTTGCTAAACAAGCGAAAAAACCGATCCTTGTTTATCAACCACACATTGTCTAAGCAAATCCAATTCTCTCTCGACACCTTCCTAAAGAAATCTGATTCGTGCGGATTCTTCTTCCAACTAACGAAGAGATCTTGGCGGAATTGCCACATATGAAATTGAATACAATTTTGCAGCAAAGAAATACCACACTTGTTTCTCGAGAAGAGATGGGAAAGATGCTCAATATCATTTGATTGAATAGTTGACCCAGCTCCTTGTTGTTTGAAGAAACCCTCCACTTCAATTGGTCTTTTTTCACGAAAAGAAGACATAAGATAACAAATCCAGTGTTTCACTAAGATTTCAAATAGCTGTCCCGAATTCAAGTTGATTATGTTTCGCTTATTTCTCGGAGAAAGACGATCAAACAATTCCCAATCATGGTCCTTGCGGATCCGATCATCCGTATAGGAAACAAAAGAAGACTCCAGATATTTGATATCTTTCTCTTTGAATGAGATCTCAATTACAGCCAGGGTTTCATTAGATATCTTACAAATAGAATCCCTCTTTTTTCCGACCCGGTTCCTCCACCACCGCGAACCCCAGTTAGATTCAGGCATGATACACTTTTTCGTTTTAGTTATTGGGAGAACCCAAGTACTCTCTTTCGGATCCATGAAACAACTCTCAGAGATCTTTTTCCCTTTTGGAAGATACAGGAGCGAAACAATCAACCTATTGATAGACCCAAAAGATTTTTCCAATGGAGCATTTCTGGGTCCAAAGGAATTCCTAGGCAGAAGCCCCATCAAATAGAGATTTTTTCTTTCGACCATTTCTCGATTATGCATGCGATAGAGAAGGACCACTACTACAAGCAGTACTAGACCTTTGGTCGTCAATACTGCACCTTTGACTAGACCCTTGATCGTCAGTACTGCCCCTTTGATCGTGAAATACCGATTGCTTCTTGACCCCTGTGAATCGCGTGAGAGTAAACTCCTCCAAATTAGGGGGTCGAAGAGTTTCATAAAACGTTCTTGCTCGAAAAAAATAGAAACGATAGTTCTAACTGAATCGACTTGGGTCCACGAATCTAACAAATCGTGAGAGTTCTTGACCTCTCTTAACATCTCTCTCAATTCGAAGATCCAGGGTTGAAATGGATCTTGTTGTGAAATTTTATGCTTCATTTTGAGTGCCTCCCCATTATAAATATTGAATATAAAGTAAAAGAAAATAGGTTTCCATTTCTTTAGGTAATCTCCGATACGATAGTTCTTTCTTCTATGATATTTCTTTATGATATTTCTTTTACAATATTTCTTTCTTTATTCTATGATAATCCCCCTTATGCATCCATGGCTGAATGGTTAAAGCGCCCAACTCATAATTGGCAAATTTGCGGGTTCAATTCCTGCTGGATGCACGACAACGGGAATGTTCAATACGTCTATTGGAATTGGCTTTGTATCAATGGAATCTCATCATCCATACCAATTCGTTATGTGTTATGTATGGTATATACTTATCATAAGTATAGAAACAGTTAGAGGGAGAATTCTTATCGAAACTGGAACTCATAGGGAAGAAAATAGATTTATGGATAAAATGAAATATGCAGTATTTACAGAAAAAACTGTTCGGTTATTGAGGAAGAATCAATATACTTCTAATGTCGAATCAAAGTCAACTAGGACAGAAATAAAGCGTTGGGTCGAACTCTTTTTTGGTGTCAAGGTAATAGCTATGAATAGTCATCGAATCCCGGGAAAGAGTCGAAGAAGGAGACCCCTTAGAGGGCATAAAATGCATTACAAACGTATGATTATTACGCTTCAAGCGGGTTATTCTATTCCATCTATTAGCTTAGAAAGAAAAGAAATGAATTTCACTCAAAATACTTCATAACACGGCGATACATTTATATAAAACTTCTACCCCGAACACGCGAAATGCAACTGTTGGAATTCAAGTGAAACCCAATCCACGAAACAATTTGATCTCTGGACAGCGTCGTTGTGGTAAAGGTCGTAATGCCAGAGGAATCATTACCTCAAGGCATAGAGGGGGAGGTCATAAACGTCTATACCGTAAAATAGATTTTCAACGAAATAAAAAAGACATATCTGGTAGAATCGTAACCATAGAATACGACCCTAATCGAAATGCATACATTTGTCTCATACACTATGGGGATGGTGAGAAAAGATATATTTTACATCCCAGGGGGGCTCTAATTGGGGATACCATTCTTTCTGGTACAGAAGTTCCTATCTCAATGGGAAATGCCCTACCTTTGAGTGCGGTTTGAACTATTAATTTACGTAATTGGAAGTAACCAATTAGGTTTACGACGAAACCTAGAAATCGATCACCCACCCAAATTGAGTACCTCTACGGGATAGACCTCAACAGAAAACTGAAGAGTAACAACAGCAAGTGATTGAGTTCAGTAGTTCCTTATAGAAAATTATTGACTCTAGAGATATGGTAATATGGAGAAAACATAATTGTTTGAAGCACCGACAGAACCGGAAGCGCCCCTTGTTTCAAAGAGAGGAGGACGAGTTATTCACATTTCATTTGATGGTCAGAGGCGAATTGAAAGCCAAGCATTGAGAATTCGACCCCCGGGGGAAAAGTAGAGATGTCTCCTACGTTACCTGAAATATGTGAAAGTTTTGACGTAATTTGATAGAGTCATTCGGTCTGAGTGCTACATGAAAAACATAAGCCAGATGAAGGAACAGAGAGACCTAGGATGTAGAAGATCATAACATGAGTGATTCGATTCGGCAGATTTTTGGACTCCTTTATCTCAACTCCTATGGTACTTCATCATACGATTTATATAAGATAGGATCCATCTACCTAGATATCATCACATACATCCAGAAAGCCGTATGCTTTGGAAGAGGCTTGTACAGTTTGGGAAGGGATTTTGATTGATCAATAGGAAGAATCTACTTCAACCGATATGCCCTTAGGCACGGCCATACATAACATCGAAATCACACTTGGAAAGGGGGGACAATTAGCGCGAGCTGCGGGTGCTGTAGCGAAACTGATAGCAAAAGAGGGTAAATCAGCCACACTAAAATTACCATCTGGAGAGGTCCGTTTGATATCCAAAAACTGTTCAGCAACAGTCGGACAAGTGGGTAATGTTGGGGTGAACCAGAAAAAATTAGGTAGAGCCGGATCTAAGCGTTGGCTAGGCAAGCGTCCTGTAGTAAGAGGGGTCGTTATGAACCCCGTAGACCATCCCCACGGGGGTGGGGAAGGGAGGGCCCCGATTGGTAGAAAAAAACCCACAACCCCTTGGGGTTATCCTGCGCTTGGAAGAAGAAGTAGAAAAAGGAATAGATATAGTGATAGTTTGATTCTTCGTCGCCGTAGTAAATAGGAGAACATTGAAAATCAAAATTGAAAATAAAATAGGTCTCTTTGTCCTTACAAAATAAAATAAAGTCTTTACAAAAAAAAAGATAGGAGTAAGTAGCCGTGACACGTTCACTAAAAAAAAATCCTTTTGTAGCTAATCATTTATTGAGAAAAATTGAGAAGCTCAACATAAGGGCAGAAAAAGAAATAATCATAACTTGGTCCCGGGCATCTACCATTATACCCATAATGATCGGCCATACAATTGCTATTCATAATGGAAAAGAGCATTTGCCTATTTATATAACAGATAGTATGGTAGGTCACAAATTGGGAGAATTCGCACCTACTCTGACTTTCCGGGGGCATACGAGAAGTGATAAAAAATCTCGTCGTTAATGTTAATAAAGTGAATATAGGTGCTCATCCTTTATTGATGAGAGGTGAACCTTATGATAAAGATAGAACCAGAGGTAGAAGTATACGCCTTAGGTCAACATATACCTATGTCTGCTCACAAAGCGCGAAGAGTAATTGATCAGATTCGGGGGCGCCTCTATGACGAAACACTTATGATACTAGAACTCATGCCGTATCGAGCACGTTATCCGATTTTTCAATTAGTTTCTTCCGCTGCAGCAAATGCTGCTCACAATCGGGGTTTCAACAAAACGTCTTTAATTATTAGTCAAGCCGAAGTGAACGAGGGTACTATTGTGAAAAAGTTAAAACCTCGAGCTAAAGGACATAGTTATCCGATAAAAAGGCCTACCTGCCATATAACTATTGTATTGCAAGATATATCCAAAGAGAGAAAGTTTGCCATATGGTCAAAAAAAGGGGGATGGATATATAAAGAGCTGTTTATAGATATCCAAGAGAGGTATCACTATATGCTATACAATATGATAAATCAGGACAGAATGATATGGGCTAATAGCAAGCGCGAGGCCATATGGGACAAAAAATAAATCCACTAGGTTTCAGGCTTGGTACAAGCCAAAGCCATCATTCCCTTTGGTTTGAACAACCAAAATATTATTTTGAGGGACTCCAGGAAGATAAAAAAATACGGGATTATATTCAGAATTTTTTACAAGAAAATATGAGAATATCCGCCGGTGTCGAAGGAATTGGACGTATAGAGATTCAAAAAGGCATCGACCTGACCCAGGTCATTATATATATGGGATTCCCAAACTTATTAAAAGAGGAGAAATCTCAAGCAATTAAAGAATTACAGAGCAATGTACAAACAATATGTAACTCTCTCAATTCTCTAAACCGAAAAGTTAACATTGCAATAATAAGAATTAAAGAACCTTATGGACACCCTAAAATTCTTGCAGAATATCTAGCCGAACAATTAAAGAATAGAGTTCCTTTTCGAAAGGCCATACAAAAGGCTATTGAATTAACTGAAAAAACAGGGACAAAGGGAATTCAAATCCAAATCGCAGGACGTATTGAAGGAAACGAAATTGCACGTGTCGAATGGATTAGAAAAGGTAGGGTTCCCCTGCAAACCATTCGAGCGAAAATTGACTATTGTTCCTATACAGTTCGAACTATTTATGGAGCACTGGGCATCAAAATTTGGATATTTACAGACGAGCGGTAATGGCCCTTTGATTATCTTTACCTTCTATCCAATCTATCTGGAAATGAAAGAAAGAATGGAACACAAAAATAATGAAGGAGTTTGTTATTTTTTCGTTCAATAAAAAAAAAACAGAGAAATTAGAATTCTTCGAGTCTAATTTGAATTCTAAAGGAGTTTTGAATAAAAAATTGATTGAATTTTTGGTAGAATTGCTATGCTTAGTGTGTGACTCGTTGGTTTTTTTTGAGATTTAGGTTAGGATTAAAAGGGGGACTAGCCCGTAGTATCAACTATTAATTATAGAACTAATATAATAACCAACCCATTGCTTCCTATTATCTGGATCTAAGGAACCAGTCACTATATGATGAATCGATCATATCGTTGTAGCAACTGAAAAAAAAAAAATATTTTTGACATAAGATACAAAAAGAAATCAATCAGATCAGAAAGTTGTAAAGCAAAAAGGGATACGGATAATATGGAAGGGTGAGAGAAAAAAAAAAAAAAAAGAAAATATTAATGATATATAATTCCAATATGATGTATGGTCTATGAATCATCTCATAAAAAAAAAGGCAATGTAATAAAGCATAGATATAGATTCGTCCAGAATTAGTAATTAGATTAGATGCATGCATCTAATTCATAAGAAAAAAAAAAGAGCCCCGAGTCAATAAAGACTGAGGAGATTGGCTCAGGAACAAATGAAATTAGAAGCTCTATTGCAAAGTTTGGACCTAGCCATTAATTGAGAAGCGGTGGGAACGACAGAACCTGTGACTCCAAAGGATTCTATTGAAAACGAATCCTAATGATTCATTGGGTGGGATGGCGGAACGAAACAAGAATCAATTCATTTATTCTGAGAGGTCATGGGATGACCCTACGAATAAAAGATATAATAGATTAAAAGAGTCAATATTCGCCCGCGAAAGATTATTGGAATTATTGCTAAGTTTTGGGCCGATTTCCTCAATCAATTTTCTTTTTTGCATTATACTTTAATAAAAAACACAAAAAAAATATTTCATTTCAATAGAAATCAACTTCGAATTTTCTATACATAGACAAGCAGGGTATAACAATTTCTACGTGAGAGATTCGATCTCAAAAAATCCCCAGATTTCCTAATCATTAGCCCCGCAGAGCTTTGGTTCACATTTTGCTATTCCTAAGCTAGATTGACGAGCCAACTATTCAAGCCGTCTCTCTTCTTATGAGCTCGGCGAAAGCTAAATGATATGGGCAGACTCTGGTATCAAGAATTTTTGGTAATTTTTTTTCTCGTTTCATTCGCGAGGAGCTGGATGAGAAGAAACTCTCATGTCCGGTTCTGCAGTAGAGATGGCATTGAGAAAGAACCATCAACTATAACCCCAAAAGAACCAGATTCCGTAAACAACATAGAGGAAGAATGAAGGGAATAGCTTCTCGAGGCAATCGTATTTGTTTCGGTAGATACGCTCTTCAGGCACTTGAACCTGCTTGGATTACATCTAGACAAATAGAAGCGGGCCGAAAATCAATGACACGATATGCGCGTCGTGGTGGAAAAATATGGATACGTATATTTCCCGACAAACCTGTTACAGTAAGACCCACCGAAACACGCATGGGTTCGGGGAAAGGCTCTCCCGAATTTTGGGTATCTGTTGTTAAACCAGGTCAAATACTTTATGAAATGGGCGGAATATCAGAAATGGTAGCCAGAGAAGCGATTACAATAGCTGCGTCCAAAATGCCTATACAAACACAATTCATTATTGCGGGATCGGAATGTGTAACCAAAATAAAGGGACCTTCGTGATGAAAAAACAACTTAGGTTTTTTACTTTTTTTATGAACAAAAAATATTTCTTCCTTTTTTTTCATGCAAAGGGCAAAGAAAAAAAATGATTCAAACTCAAACCCATTTAAATGTAGCAGACAACAGCGGGGCTAGAGAATTAATGTGTATTCGAATCATAGGAGCTAGTAATCGACGATATGCTCATATCGGTGACGTTGTTGTTGCTGTAATCAAAGAAGCAGTTCCCCACACGTCTCTACAAAGATCAGAAGTGATCAGAGCTGTAATTGTCCGTACATGTAAAGAACTCAAACGTGACAACGGTATGATAATAAAATATGATGACAATGCGGCAGTTGTCATTGACAAAGAAGGAAATCCAAAAGGAACTCGAGTTTTTGGTGCGATCGCTCGGGAATTGAGACAGTTGAATTTTACGAAAATAGTTTCATTAGCTCCTGAAGTATTATAAATACCTACTATTACTACTAGATGAGACTATGATTTAGTAGGGTATCTGAAAAAGATTCAACGAAAATGACTTGACTTTGTAGAATTGATTAGTAGATTGTGTCTCACGCATATACCTTAAAAAAAAAAAAAAAGAAAGTAGAACATGTTGATTAGATGAAAATTCGGAGGCACTAATAATTTGAGTCATGGGCAAGGATACTATTGCAGACCTAATAACGGCTATACGGAATGCTGACATGGATAAAAAGAGAACGGTTCGAGTTGCATCTACGAAAATTACCGAAACCATTGTGAAAATACTTCTACAAGAAGGCTTTATTGAAAATGTAAGAACACATCGAGAAAGTCATAAAAATTTCTTGGTTTCAACGCTGCGACATAGAAGAAATAGGAAAGGCCAATATAGAACTATTTTAAAACGTATTAGTCGACCCGGCCTACGAATCTATTCCCACTATCACAAAATTCCTAGGATTTTAGGAGGGATGGGGATTGTAATTCTTTCCACTTCTCGAGGTATAATGACAGACCGAGAGACTCGATTAGAAAGAATAGGGGGAGAAATTTTGTGTTATATATGGTAATCTTTCTGGTATCCGCGGATAAGGAACTCCCTAACTTAAAAATTCAGTTTTTTTTTTGAAAAAAGGGATAGGTATATAGAATGAAAGAAAAAAAAAATCGACTTACCAAGGTTTAATCACTGAATCACTTGAAAATGGTATATTTCGAATTCATTGTAGATAATGAAGATCTGATCCTGGGTTATCTTTCAGGAAGGAT